TTGTTAGGTAGGAGATTGGCGTGGTATTATCGTTGGTTTTGTAGAACTAACCATAAGGATATTGGGACTTTATATATTATTTTTGCTGTTTGGTCTGGTTTAGTTGGAACTAGACTTAGAATTTTAATTCGATTAGAATTGGCTCGGCCTGGTTCTTACTTAGGCGATGGTCACTTATATAATGTGATTGTTACTGCCCATGCTTTTATTATGATTTTTTTTCTTGTGATGCCAATAATGGTTGGTGGTTTTGGTAATTGGCTAGTTCCGCTGATGTTGACTTCTCCTGATATGTGTTTTCCTCGGATGAACAATATGAGGTTTTGGCTGTTACCACCAGCATTGATTATGCTGCTGTTTTCAGGACTGGCTGGTACTGGTGTGGGGGCAGGTTGAACTATCTATCCTCCCCTTTCTGGAAATTTGGCTCATGGCGATCAATCTATGGATTTTGCTATTTTTTCGATGCATTTAGCTGGGGTTTCTTCGATTTTAGGCGCTATTAATTTTGTTACAACTATAATTAATATGCGGCCAGGAATTATGGAGTTGAAGCGGGTTCCACTGTTTGTTTGGTCTGTTGCAATCACAGCTTTCTTACTTGTTATTGCCATGCCTGTGTTGGCTGGGGCATTGACTATGTTGTTGACTGATCGTCATTTTAATACTTCTTTTTTCGATCCTGGCGGTGGTGGGGATTCTATTTTATTTGTCCACTTGTTTTGGTTTTTTGGCCATCCTGAAGTTTATATTTTAATTTTGCCTGGTTTCGGTATAATTTCTCATGTTATTAAAGTTCATTCTGGTAAGATGTTGGTGTTTGGGACTCTTGGAATGATTTATGCCATGATTTCTATTGGTGTTTTAGGTTTTATTGTCTGGGGCCATCATATGTTTACTGTTGGGATGAATGTCGATAGTCGAGCTTACTTTAGTGCGGCTACTATAATTATTGCAATTCCAACTGGTGTGAAGGTATTTAGTTGGCTGGCTACTATGTGTGGCGGTAGCGTACATATGGAGCCTGCTATGTATTGGGCAGTTGGCTTTTTATTTTTGTTTACTCTGGGCGGGTTGACTGGTATTATTTTATCTAGGGCTTCTTTAGATATTGTTCTTCACGATACTTATTATGTGACTGCTCATTTCCATTATGTCTTATCTATGGGGGCAGTTTTTGCCATCTTTAGAGGGTTTCAGTATTGGTTTCCAATAATGAGGGGTGTTGGTTTACATCCCGTTTGAAGTAAGGGTCAGTTTTTGTTGATGTTTATTGGGGTTAACTTAACTTTTTTCCCACAGCATTTTTTAGGGTTGAGTGGTATGCCTCGTCGGTACTCAGATTATTCTGACGTTTATTCTTTTTATAATGGAATTTCTAGCTTAGGTTCTTGGGTGTCTTTCACCTCGTTAGTTGGGTTTTTGTTTATTGTGTGGGAGGGGTTGTTGTCTCAGCGTCCAATTTTGTTTGGGCTGGCTCTTTCTAGAGAAGTTGAGTGGTTGTCTGAGCGGTTCCCTGTTTCTTTCCATAATAAGCCAGAAAATGTGTATGGAATTTCTTCTTAGTTGTTGAGTTTAACTTGATTTCACATTAAAGCCTGTGACGAAAAAGGTGTTTTTAAGGTGAAATAAGCGAATTTGATTTTTTTTGGGGGGGGGGGGGGTAAGGGTGTTTGTTTTGGTTTATGGGGGGAAAGGTAGGGTTCGGATCTCGGAGTTTAGTAAATAGAAAAAATTAATTTTAATATGATTTCTGACTATTTTGTAATGAAGCTGAATTTGCGCTTATCTGTAATATGAATAACTGAGAGTTGACTGAGTTAAGGTGGTAAGCTGTAAACTTACTGACAGGATTGTTCCTACTCTCAAAGTTGAGTCTAGAGCTAAGTGTTAAGCTTAGAGAGATTAAGTGGCAGAGTGGCGACAGTTAAGTTTTGAGGATAGGATTAATTCTAAAATAATAAATTTGATTTTTTTTCATGATTCAGCCATAGTGCTGATTGTTTTTGTTATGGCTGTAGTCGGGTTTTTCTTGGTGTTGTTCTTGTTGACTGGGCTTAGGTTTGGTGTTAATGGGTTTACCTCGCGCTTTATTAGAAGAAACGAAAAGTTAGAGGTGTTTTGGTCAACTTTACCGGCTGTTTTTTTGTTTTTATTGGGGTGAGGTTCTTTACATAATTTGTATTCGGCGGAGGTTAATGGGAGTGCTGGAACTGAGCCGTCTTTAAATGTGGTTGTAGTTGGTCATCAATGGTATTGAAGGTATGAGTATTATGATTCTGCGTTAGACTACGCGGTTAGCCCTGTTGAGTTTGATTCTTATTTAGTGCCTGAAGGTGATTTAGACGGGTCTCTTGGGGCTTGTTTTCGGATGAGTGAGGTTGATAATCCAATGGTCTTACCTTCTGATTTGAGATTTCGTTTGATTTTTAGAAGTGATGATGTTATGCACAGGTTTTATGTGCCAAGATTTGGGTTAAAGACTGATTGTATCCCAGGTCGTTTAAATAGAAATATTTTTAGTGTGGTGCTTGAGGGAATCTTTTATGGAAAGTGTGCTGAGATTTGTGGAGCATACCATTCTGGAATGCCTATTACTGTGGAGGTTATTTCTTCATCTGACTGGCTGGGTTGGTATGAAGGTGGTGCTTGTGGTGAGTTTTCTGAGTTTGTTGAGTCTCTCTCAAGCTGTAATTAATGGATAATGGCTGTGGGTAGATAGTTTAAAAAAAATGTGGGTTTTGTAATCCTGGGATGTGATGAATTTGCTTTACCCTGTAGTGGGAAGTATAAATATGTATGGTCAGTTTCGGCCTGATTGGAGGAGTGGTTTCCCTCACTTAGGCCTTTTAAAATTGATTGTTTTGAAAACAAGCTATAAGTGTTTAAATCACTTGAAGGCTTAAATAAGTCTCTTAAGTTATTTAAACTGTTGGATTTCAAATCCGGAAATATGAGTGAGTCTCTTAGAGTCTGAGTTGCTGGGTGTTTTTTGAGGTGTATGGACACGTCGGTCTTTCAATCCGGAGTTGAAGATTTTTTCTTCCAAATCTTTGGTTTGTTTTGTTGTTAACAAAAAGGAAGTCAGTTGGCTCAAAGGTTATGAGGTATTTTTGTGGAGGGGCAATGTTCAGGTGCTTTATTTTTTTTTTAACTGCGTTTTTAAGTTTTTTAGGAGTTGTGGTTAGAAAGCGACTGTCTTATAAGGATCGGGAAAAGATGACTTCCTTTGAGTGTGGGTTTGACCCAATTAGAAATTCTCGGAAAAGGTTTTCTGTTCGATTTTTTTTGCTGTCTATTATTTTTCTAATTTTTGATATTGAGTTGATTTTAGTTATTCCCATTATTTATAGCGTTTCTGTTTCTAGGGTTTTGAGGGTTGGGCTTTGTATTATGTTTTTGGTTGTTTTGTTAGGCGGGTTGTTTCACGAGATAAATGAGGGGAGTCTTGATTGAACTCCAGTTAAAGCTGGTAGAATTTCTTCTTAGTTGGGCTCTGCTATGCCAGATAAATGGGTTACTTTGATGTGGTAATTATGGAATTGTAGTTCCTGGTGGATGGTGATGAGGTTTTGGAGAGGTAGTTTATGAAGAATGTAAGTTTGTCAGTCTTATGGAGTTATTTTAGTAGCCTTCTCTTTTGTGGTAGCTAAATTTTAAGCAATAGGCTTTTAACCTTTTGATGCACTGCTGTGCTCACAGAATAATAATTAAGTTGTTGAAATGGCAGAAGAGTAATGCGTTGGATTTAAGCTTCAAAGATGAGGTTTTACCTCTTTTAACAAATGATTTGTTCTGTTTTGTGTATGGTGGTGACTTCAGTTTTGTTTTTGGTTGGGGTTGCCTTTTTTATTGTGACTGAGCGAAAGGGGTTGGGGATGGTTCAGCTTCGACAGGGCCCCAATAAAGTTGGACTAAAGGGTGTTGTTCAGCCGGTGTCTGATGGGGTAAAACTTTTTACTAAGGGCTGAACGTACCCGGCTTCTTCAAACAAGTTTTTGTTTTTAGCCGGTCCATTTGTGTGTTTTTTCATTTCTTTTCTTGGGTGGCTTTTGTTTCCCTCTAGAAACCCCGCCTATTTTTTTGGGTTTAGGACATTATTTTTTCTGTCTTTGTCGTGTTTAAACGTATATGGTATTATTTTAGTTGGGTGGAGATCAAATTCCCAGTATGCTTTATTAGGGTGCATACGTGCTGTTGCGCAGAGTCTGTCTTATGAGCTAGTTATGTCTACTATTTTAATTTGCCCTCTCCTTTTTTTTGGAAGTTTTGAGCTTTTTTCCTTTCGGGAGAGAGGGCTAATTTTCGGGGCGATTTCTTTGGAAGTCGGATTTATTTGGCTGATTTGTGTTTTAGCTGAAACTAATCGAGCTCCGTTCGATTTTGTGGAGGGAGAATCTGAGCTTGTTTCTGGCTATAATGTTGAGTTTGGGGGGTTTGGGTTTGCTTTGATTGCCTTAGCTGAGTACGGAAGAATCCTGTTAATAAGCCTAGTGAGGTTTGTTTTGTTTTTTGGGGGTTTGTGTGGGCTTGGGTTAGCTGGGAATTTAATGATAAGGTTTGGTGTTGTTTTTATTTCATACGTTATCGTGTGCGTTCGTGGGAGTTACCCACGATTTCGTTATGACATGTTAATGGAGTTTTGTTGAAAGTGTCTTTTGCCTCTGTGCATTGGTATTCTTATCGTGTTTTTGGCAATTTTGGTTTGGGCCTAGGGTAGGAAGTTAGCAGAATGGTAATGCGTTTGATTTAGGATCAAAAGATTGTAGGTTTTTACACTTTCTAACTTTTATTAGGGGAGATTGGGTAGAAAATAAAAGTGTATTTAGAGCATGTACTATAGTACATTAAAAACTTTTAAATTTTCTACTTTAAAGTTTTTACTAGCAGATTTAAGTGGGTACGTTTAGCTTAATTTTAAATCAAGTTCTTTGGGAAATTAGGTTGGTTACAAAAACTAACCCCCAAAAAAATGTCTCCAAAAGACCCCCTTTTAATGATGAAGTGATGGGAGTAATGGTTTTATGTCTGTTTTTTAGGTTTTTGGTGTTGTCTTGTGCGGCTTTTTTGACAAAAAGAGAACATCCGCTTACTTTGATGGCTTCAATTATTTTGGTGTCGTTGTTTATAGGGATTATTGTCAGGGTGGAGAAGAGGGCTATATTTGGTGCTTTTCTTATTTTGGTTTATGTGGGTGGTGTGATAATTGCTTTTTGTTACAGGTCTTCTTTAACACCAAATCCAGATTTTTATGCTGAGTCGTCTAAAAATTCAGTGGTTGTTGGTTACACGATAACTTTTTTTTTTTTTTTCATTTGTGTTTTTTTTGGGATAAATTTTTTGGACTTTTTTGGCAGCCTAAGCGATTCCTTTCAGTTTGATATTCATTTAGGTTTCAATGAGGGCTGGGGTTTGCTGGTTTTAGAAATTATGGTTGTTTTAGTGGTGATCATAGTCGGGGTGGTTTCCATTACTGGTATTTCTAGTGGGGCTTTGGTTTTATTTGGAAATTAGCTCCTACACACACACTGGAAAATAGTATATAAAGAATATCTCATTTACACTGAGAAGGTGGCCATGGGCCTTTTCCTTGATTTGATTAGTATGGTGAAGGGTTGTTCTTGTTTGAAAGCTAGGTTTTTCCTTTTTATTATTAACGTTTGTATCGGGGTGGTTGGTTGGAAACTAGTTAAGGATTGTGGTTGTTTAGTTTTGGAGTATGAGTTTGGGTTGGGGGGGTTGGGTGGTGGTGTTTTAAGCTTTCCTTTTATGTTGGACTGGGTTAGGATTAGGGTTTGTTGTGCGGTGTTGTTAGTTTCTTGTTGTGTGATGATGTTTTCCTCTTTCTACATGAGCCATGAGGAAAATATCAGGCGGTTTATTTGGTTGGTAATGTTGTTTGTTTTTTCTATGGTGCTGTTGATTTTTGTTCCAAGGTTATTAGGGATAATGATTGGCTGGGATGGTTTGGGAATTGTTTCATTTGTATTGGTAATGTATTATAAAGACAAGGTTTCTTTAGGGTCAGCAATGATTACTTTTTTGAGTAATCGGGTTGGGGATGGTTTGTTGATTGTCGGGATTGGTTTATTTAGTTTTGTTGGTAGATGGCATTTTTCTGATTTAGGGTTGTTTGTTGTGTCTTCCTTGTTTGTTGGGTTAGTTGTTTTTGGTAGAATAACTAAGAGAGCTCAGCTACCTTTTTCGGCTTGGCTTCCTGCAGCAATGACCGCCCCCACACCAGTATCGGCTTTGGTTCATTCTTCGACTCTTGTTACTGCTGGTGTTTATGTTGTTTTTCGATTTTCTTCTAGAATGAGAGTGGAGTGGTGTTTTTTCCTTCTGTTTGTTTCTAGCTTGACTATAATAATGGCTGGACTTAGGGCTTGCTTGGAGTATGATTTAAAAAAGGTAATTGCTTTTTCTACTCTAAGTCAGCTGGGGGTAATGATGTTTTCCTTGGCCATTGGGAGGCCGTTTATTGGAATTATGCACTTAGTAATTCACGCTCTTTTTAAGTCTATAATATTTTTGTGTGGTGGATATTTTATTTTTGTTTCTGGTGGTGTTCAGGATTCTCGGTTTGTTGGGGGGGTTTGGAGAAAATACCCGATGGTCTCTTTTTGGCTGGTTTGCTCTTGTTTGTGTCTGATAGGGTTGCCTTTTTTAAGAGGGTTTTATTCTAAGGATTTTATTATTGAGTTATTTATGTTTAGAAATTATGGGGTTTTTGTGATGATGGTTTTAGGGTTCTCAACATTTTTAACTTCATATTATGGAACCCGTTTGATTATGAACGTTTTTTTTAAGCCTAGAGATTGTGTTGGTTATTTTTTTCCTGGTGAGAGCCGCCTAGTAATAGCTATGTCGGTGAGTATCTTAGGTGTTTGTTCTATTGTTGGTGGAAGTTTTATTCAAAATTTATGTAGTCTTTACTGTGATTTTGTTAGGGTTGGGTTAGTTTATAAAGCAGCTGTTCTTAGTTGATTAATTATTGGGGTGTGTTTGGGAGGGGTTAGGCATGCTTATGGTGAGTCTGTGTCTGGTTTTTCTTTGGAGTTAATTAGCAAAGAAGCTTCTAAGGTTTTTTTGATATTAAATGACATGATAAGGAGGTTGTGATATTTAATGCTAGTAAGAGGTCGTCCTATTAGGTCTGGCTGTATGGGTGGTGGTATCTTAATTGATGAGAGGGTTGAGAGTGGTTGAAGTAACCTGTTTGTAGTTGGAAGTGGTGGTGTTTCTTCTTTAAGGAATGTTAAGGCTTGGTCTGGAGGTGGTTTAGGTGTTTCTGACTCACTTGGTGGGGGGTTTTCCAACGCAGGGTTCTTTAGTTTTAATTTGTTGGGGGCTTTTTTGAGAGTCTTAGTGTTTTTTTTGGGGGTTTTGGCTATGGTTTTTTTTGTGTAGGCCTAGGGAATTTTTGGAAATTAGGGTGCTTTGTGAAATTTGTTCATCGACATAACAATTTATTTTTGAAGTTAGTTTCTCCTGTTGTTTATGATTTGCCCGTCCCATCTAACATTAGGGCCTTTTGAAATTTTGGATCCCTTTTGGGGTGCTGCTTAGGTATCCAGTTGGTTAGCGGGTTATTCTTAGTGATGCATTATTCTCCTGTTGTGGAGTTGGCTTTTTCTTCTGTTTCTCATATTGCTCGAGATGTAAATTACGGGTGGTTAATTCGAAGGGTGCATGCTAATGGTGCTTCTGCGTTTTTTGCATGTATGTTTATTCATATTGGCCGTGGAATTTACTATCAGTCCTACTATTTATTCCATACATGGATGGTTGGTGTGACTATTTTGTTTTTGAGAATGGGAATTGCTTTTTTGGGTTATGTTTTGCCTTGGGGTCAGATGTCTTTTTGAGGGGCTACGGTTATTACCAACTTGGTTAGGGCTGTACCATATTTAGGTGGTTGGTTGGTCGAGTGGATTTGGGGTGGTTTTTCTGTGGGGGATCCTACTTTGAAGCGGTTTTTTATGCTTCATTTTTTATTACCGTTTGTGTTAGCTGGGTTGGTGGTATTGCATATTGTGTTTCTTCATGAGACCGGGTCTAGAAACCCTCTTGGTGTTGGTGCTGAGTGTGACAAAGTTCCTTTTCATAATTATTTTGTTTTGAAGGATTTGCTGGGGGCTGTGGTTTTGTCTATGGTATTGTTAGGTATTTGTTTTTTTTCTCCGGATCTTTTTTTGGACCCAGTTAATTTTGTTCCTGCTGATCCTATGAAGACTCCAATTCATATTCAGCCAGAATGGTACTTTCTTTTTGCTTATACGATCCTTCGTAGAATTCCTAATAAGTTGGGGGGTGTTGTGGCTTTGGTGATATCTATTGCTGTCCTTTACAGCATGCCATTTAACCCCAAAAGTAACTTTAAGGGTTTAAGGATATACCCTGTGTCTCAGGTGTATTTTTGAGTTTTTGTTGGTAGGTTTATTGTATTAACCTATATTGGGACTTGTGATGTATCTACCCCTTATGTGGAGGTTGGCATCACTAGAAGTTTTATTTATTTTTCGTTTTTTGTTTTAAATCCCTTCCTATTGGGGTTGTGAGATAAGGTTAGCATGACAAGTGTAAATTAGGAAGATTAGTTTTGGTATTAGACTGAAATAGGTTTATTAGTAATAAGAGTAGTTAAATTTAACAAAATCATTAGTACTAAGTATTGTTGAAAGAATTGGTTAGTGTGAATAGTGTAGCTGTTTGTGAGGTGCTTAAAGGCATAGTAAAATAAATTTTAAGAAGGTCTGTATTACTGTACTTTTTGTATCATGGTCTATAGAGGTTAAAGATTAATGTTTTTTCCTGAAAATTACGGAGCTACTTTTTAAGATGATTAATGTTGCATCATTAATAGAAATTAAAAAGTAGTGGTGAAATGTTTGTCGAAGTAGTTGATAGCTGGTTAAAGGGAAAATGTATTTAAGTACAGGGTTAAGGAAATGCGTTTATTAGAAATTAGAACTTTAATTCTGATCTTTTTGGGGTTAAGCTCAAAAAGGTGGGTTAGTAGGATTGGAGGTTAGGTTGGTAAGTAGGCTTAGAATTGGCTTTCTTTTTGAGTTTGTTATAAATCCAACCAAAAACAGATAGTAAGAAGGTACCCTTTCTGACTTAAAATTATAAGTTAAAGATTAGTATAGAATTAGTAGTAGTTTTGTTTAACGTTTTAGATTTAGTTAGTTAAGATGTTAGAATTATTATAACTTGGAAATTTATTTTGAAGGAACTCGACAAATATTTTTTTCGCTTGTTTATCAAAAACATCGCCTCTTGATTTTTGATAATGAGAGGTTGTACCTGCCCTATGGTTTTAAAAGATAAGACTAAATGGTTGCAGCTAAATGCTGTACTAAGGTAGCGTAATAAGTTGCCTCTTAATTGGGGGCTAGAATGAAGGGTTTGACGTAAAAAAATTTGTCTCCAAAATAGTAGTATGAAGTTTTCTTTTCAGTGAAAAGCCTGAAATTGTGATAAAAGACGAGAAGACCCTGTCGAGCTTGATAAAGCGTGTAAAGAGTTGTATATTAATAAGTTTAGCTGGGGCAGTTCGGAACAAATAAAAAGTTCCGTTTGTGTTATAAAGATCCGACTAATGTCGAATAAAGAAAAAGCTACCGCAGGGATAACAGCGCTATTTTTCTTGAGAGGACTAATTGAAGGAAAAGATTGCGACCTCGATGTTGGATTAAGGTAACTTTCTGGTGCAGCCGTTAGAGTAGTAAGACTGTTCGTCTTTTAAAACCTTACGTGATCTGAGTTCAGACCGGCGTGAGCTAGGTCGGTTTCTATCTTTATTATTTTAACTCATCGTACGAAAGGATTTGAGTTGTTGGTATTACTGTTTTTATAAATTTAGGGTGGTTGCTTAAAAACTAAACAAAGTGTTAGAAGTGATATTAGATATGTTTTCTGTTTTTGATTATGGTTATGGTGTTTACTTTTTGGGGGAGGGGTTAGTGTTGTGTGTTTCTAGGTTGGTTGGTATTTTTTTAGTGTTAAATTTATTTAATTTTTGAGCTGGGTTTAGTGATTTTGGGGTGTTTTTTGGGGTGGTTGGAAAGGGTGGTTCTATCGCCTTAAAGGATTTTCGTGTGTCTAAGATTGGGGGTGGTGTTTTGTTTTTTTGTTCTTTAGTGATGTACGTTTTGTCTTCAGTTTTTATGGGCTTATCTCCTTTTGTTTTTATGTTGGCTTCTCAGTTTGCTTTTACTTTCTCTATCTCACTTTGTTTGTGATTTTCTATCATGTTGATGACAGCATATGGTGGTTATAAGAGTATGTTTAGGCTTTATGTTCCCTCTAGTGCTAGTCCCTTTGATGCTTTTTTTATCATGATGTTTGAAGTGCTAAGCCATTTTATTCGGCCTTTAACTTTAAGGCTTCGATTTTCTTTCAATGCTATTACTGGCCAAGTGCTAATAGGAATGCTAGGTTCTTGTGTTAGCTGTTTTATTTTATTTTCGTGCGGGGGGCTGATGTTTTTAGATTTTGGTGGTTTTAATAGGGTTGAGGACTCTGGTTTAGCGGTTTTGGGGTTTATGAGTAGGTCTTCTTCTGTGGTTGTTGATAGAGTTGGTTGTTTTTTTAGTAGCTGTAGAAATATTTTTTCACATTACTTTGGGGTTGGTGGTTTGTTGTCTGGGGGTTTGTGTGGGTTTGGACTCTTATTATTTTCTTTAATGGAGCTATTTATGATTTCTATGCAGGTAATGCTGTTTATTGGTTTGGTTGTTCTTTATTATGAAGATATCCCCGAAAGAGTAAACTAGGGTGTAATAGGGATAAACTAAAAGAAGTTGTTGGGTTCATACCCCGAAGATGAGATTGGATCTCTCCCTTTAAAGTATAATTTAGCTATTTGGCTCTGGTAGGTTGTCGGTTTTTTCTAGGCTTACACATGGTATTTTTTGAGTGTTGGGAGTTGTTTAGTTGCTGATGAGTTTTTAAATAGAACTAACAAAAGCGACTGAGGAGGTTCGTTGAGTTGCGTTGTTGAATGAATGATAAAATCCCCGTATCTCCAGTGTTTAATATTAAGAATTTAATTGTGTGGAAACACAGCCTTAGCCAAAGAAAATAAAAGAAGGAAATAAAGTGCCAGCACCTGCGGTCAAACTTTTTGCTTTAAGCCGATATACTTGTATAGCGGAAAGTTGGTGAATCTTGGGTTAGTTTTTGTCTGTTAAATTGGTAAAATATTTATAGATAATTATTCTTAGTCCTTAAAACCAGTTCTTTTGAAGTCTGTAATAGGAACCAGGATTAGAGACCCTGTTACTGAAGATGTAAAATTCAAGCTACGGGGACTACGAGCATAAGTGCTTAAAACCCAAAGAGCTTGGCGGTTTCTCATACCCATTTAGGGGAACTTGGCGGTTAAACCGATAATCCACGATTTAATTGTACTCTTTTATTTCTTAACATACCGCCGTTGTCAATCCACCCTTAAAGGAAATGCTGGGGGTTTGTGTAGTTGGAAAAAACTATTGAATTCAGGTAGACGTGTTGGTTAAAAAAGAGGCTTAGCTGAGTTACAGTTGATAGTCAAAACGAATTTTTTTTTGTGATAAAAAAATGAAGGTGTACTTAAAAGTAAGCTTTTTGTGAGTTTTTGGAGCTGAATTGAGTAATTGAGTTGTGTACAAATTGCCCGGCACCCTCGTATAGTTAAAATGAGGTAAGTCGTAACATAGTAATACTACCAGAAGGTGGCGTTTTATAAAATGTCTCGAACTGGATATCATTTAGTCGATATAAGACCTTGGCCTCTTACGGCTTCTATTGGTGCTTTTTGTTTAACTTGTGGGCTAGTCAGATTTATGCACTATGGAGGGTATAAATTAGCTTTTTTAGGTTTATTATTGGTTTTGGTAACTAGGGTTGTCTGATGAACTGATGTTGTTACTGAAGGAACAATGATGGGCTGTCACACTTCTCTTGTTGCTCGTGGTTTGCGGATTGGGATGGGATTGTTTATTTTATCTGAAGCTGCATTTTTTTTATCTTTTTTTTGAGCTTTTTTTCATTGTAGGTTTGGTGCTTTAATGCAAATGGAAAGTTGACCTCCTGTCGGGGTTAAGGCTTTTAAAGTTTATGGAATTCCTGTTTTAAATACCGGTTTGCTACTGGCTTCTGGTGTTACTGTTACTTGAACGCATAAGGCAGTTCAATGTTGTCATAATAGAAAGGAGGATTTAATTAGTCTTGGGCTAACTATTTTTCTAGGCCTTTCATTCACTAAGGTTCAATTGGATGAGTACTTAACTTGTTCCTTTAGAATTTGGGACGGTGCTTTTGGTAGAACTTTTTTTGTGATAACTGGCTTTCATGGACTTCACGTAATTGTTGGTAGTTTGTTTCTAATTGTGTGTTTTTTTCGTTGTATGTATGATCATTTCTACACAGGTGAAAACCATGTTGGTCTTCAGTCTGCTATTTGGTATTGACATTTTGTTGATGTGGTGTGAATTTTTGTATTTACTTTTGTCTATTGTTGAGGGTTTTGGTCATAGAAACTAGTTAGTGTGATTAGGTTGTGTTTATTAATATTCTTTATAAGGTTGGTTGTGGTTGTAAAGCAGAGATTCCATCTTTTTATGGTTGTGTTGGGGTTAGATTTAATGGCCTTAAGGCTAAGCGTAATATGTTTTGATGTATTTTCTTTTAGAATTATGTCCAGGATAGGTTTGGCTGTTATATTTTTGTGCTTAGGTGTTTGTGAGGCTTGCTTAGGGTTGTCTCTATTAGTAAAAGTAGTCCGAGTAGTTGGGGTTAGGAAGTCGGCTGTTTTTTTTTCGTGTTATAGTTAGCAAATGTTTTTCTATTACTTTAGAAATCTAGTTCAGCGAGCAGGTATTATTTAACGATAGTTGTTCGGGGCGTTCTACTTTTGAAGATGAAAAACTTTGAGTTGTTGAGGTTTTAGCTTAATTAGAGCATTCAGCTGTTACCTGAATGGTGTAATATTATTACATTCCTCGACTATTGTTATGGTAATTTAGGGTTAATTTTTCCTGGCGGATGAAGGCCATGAAAAATATTGAACAGATGTTCTAACCCTCCCAAACTTTTTTCCGTTAAGAGCAGCTTTCACCTTCTTAGTTTGTTATACTAGGTTGAAAGGTCTTTGGTGACCCCCCCCACCAAAGAAGTGAAGTGCTTGGAAAAAAGAACCCTTATATAATGGGGGGGGGGGGTTTATATATATATATATATATATATAGGTAAATACGATCATTCACATTCATTACCATAACTGATATAGTTATGGTCCTCTATAATATGATAGCATCTCAGTGCTATCATATTATTAAATATAATTATATATTAATAATTAATAAGAAAGGGGGAGGGGGAGTCTGAGGGGGAGGGGGTTAAAAGTTTTGGTTTCTGATCAATTCGATAGTTTAGTAGAATTCTGGCTTTGGGAGTCAGCGGCCCCTTTTAGTAGGGTGAATTGAATGGCTCAATTAAGTCCTTTGTTTGTGGTTGTTGTTTTTATTTTAAATTGGCTTTTGTTGGGAGTGGTGTTTTGTTTGATGTGGTGGGGAGGTCGAAGATGTTATTCTTTTTAGGAGTGTTTGTTTGTATTTAGTTGGGGTTAGGTTAAGTTTACTGTTATTTTGTGGGGGTCTCTCGTTTTTTGAGGTGGGGGTTTTGGTTGGAGTGGTGGTTTGTTGCAGGTTGGGCTGTTGTGTTTGAAGGTTGGGTTTGTTGTATACGCAAGTTGAAGGTGGTGTGTATTTAGGTAGTTGATTCTATGGGGATGGTGTGAGAGCTTTAATGGTTTTTATGAGGTGTTTGGTTGTTATGTTAAGGATGGTGTGCAGAGATAAGGATTTGAAAATTTTCAATTTGGGGTTGGGTTCTGGGGTTGGGGGGTTTAGGGTGTGTTTGGCAGGGCTGATGTTAAATAGTGTGTTGTTTTTTTATTGTGCCAGATTGTTTTCTTTTTATGTGTTGCTGGAGAGTTCTTTATTTCCAACTTTGTTATTGATTCTTTGTTGAGGTTATCAGCCCGAGCGGTTACAAGCTGGGATACTTATTGTTTTATATACTGTGGGTTCTTCAATGCCTTTTTTGTTTGGGGTAGTGTGGTTGTATCTGATTAGGGGGTCTGACAGGTTTAGGATTATCATGGGTGGTGGGTTGTTTGGTGGGGTGATGGGTGGTTTTGTGTGGCTGTTGTTTTTAGCGGGGTTTTTGGTTAAGTTGCCCATGTTTTTTTTACATAGGTGGTTACCAAAAGCTCATGTAGAGGCACCTGTGAGTGGCTCTATGATTTTGGCTGGCATTCTTTTGAAGTTTGGGGGTTTTGGGTTTTGGCGGTTTCTTCCTGTGGTTTCTACAGTGGGTTCTGGGGTTTTGGAGGGGTTGTTGGTGTTTGGGTTTATTGGCGGTTTAATATCTAGGGTTATTTGCTTACTGCAGTCTGATTTGAAAGCTTTAATTGCTTACTCTTCTGTTAGGCATATAAGGCTTGTTATTGTTGGAATGCTAAGGTTTTATGGGTTGGGATGAGCTTCTAGTGTTTGTATGATGTTTGCTCATGGAGTTTGTTCTCCTTGTTTATTTGCCTTAGCCAACTATAGGTACTCATATTTTGGAAGGCGAAGAATGATGCTATGCAAAGGCTTGTTGATGGCTAGTCCTGGAATTTCTTTTATATGATTTATTTTTTGTAGCTTGAATCTAGGATGTCCGCCATCTCTAAATTTTTTTAGTGAAGTAATGCTGGTTTTGGTTGGGGTGAGATTTTATAGCGGATTTATTATTTTGTTTATTTTGATGCTAGTCTTGGGTGGGGCTTATTCCATGCATTTGTATTGTAGGTTAAACCATGGGCCTTACCCATGGGTTGGGTATTCTTGCGGTGTTGTTAGAGATCGAATAATTTGGGGTTGTTGGTTTAGTTTAATGTTATTATTTTTTTGTTTTGTTTGTTTAGATTTAAGAATGGTAGTTCAGTATTATTACTAGTATAAGGAGTATATGAGTCTTCCAAACTCAAGGTTTACGATAAGTAGGTAATAAAAGAAAGAGGCTGGGCGCAGCGAAGCTTCTAACTTTGTTTGTGGGGGGTTCGATTCCTTCTCTCTTTTTATGTTTGGGTTTAAAATTTCTCCGTCTGTGGTTTTGTTTAGGTTAATCCTGTTTGGAGGGGTTGTGGTTACTTTGGTTAGGCCTAGTGTGCTGGGAGCTTGGTTTGGAATGGAGGTTAATTTATTTGCTGCAATTCCTTTGTTTTGTGGGAAAAGTGGTAGGGAGTCAGTTAGCTGTGTAAAGTATTTTGTGTTTCAGGCTCTTGGGTCAGGGTTTATTTTTCTTAGGTTGCTAGTAGGGTTAGGGTTGGGTTGTTTTATGGGGCTTGGGTTAAAAAGGTTTTTGGTTGGTGGGCTGATGGTTTTGGGGATGAGATTAAAGCTAGGTTTGTTTCCTTGTCATCTTTGGGTTCCTGAGGTTGTTTCAGGGTTGGGGTGATTAAGTTGTTTTTTGTTGATGGTGGTACAAAAATTAGCCCCAATTTGAGTTGTTGGTGGTATTGGTCTTTGTGACCTTTGAGTATTTCTGTTAATATGTATTTGTTGTTTAACCTCTTTTTTTGGGGCTTTAGGAGGGTTGAGGCAGGTTTCTGTTCGGTGTTTGTTAGCGTATTCTTCTTTGGTTCATTCCGGGTGGGTTGTGGTTGTATCTTTGGTAAGGGTGTTTGTTTTTTTTTCTTATATGCTTTTGTATTGTGTAATTCTTGCTGGTTTGATTTTGGGGTTGCAGAGGCTTGGTTTTAGTAACTTGTATAGCAGCAGGGGGGTTATTGGTGGTGTTTTTGTTAACAATCATTGAGTTTGGGTTGGTCTTTATTTCATATCTTTGGCTGGAGTCCCCCCATTTTCAGGGATATTTATAAAAATTATGTCTGTGGTGGTCTTGTGTGGAGTTCAACCTGTTTTTTTAGCGGGTTTAATTGTTGCTTCTTTGATTAGCCTGTATTTTTATCTGGGTATCTTTTTTTCTATTTATTTAAGGTGGGGAGGTAGTGGTGTTTTTGGAGGGTTTTTGTTAGGAAGGTTAACTAGGTCTAATTGGTTGGGCTTGAGCATTTTTTTAAATTTACTTCTATCTCCTGTTGTGTTGGTCAGTGGTGTCTGATTTTTTCTTGGATAAATAGCATGGTACTTTAATTAAAAGGTTAGATTTGCGTTCTGAAATTAGGAGTGGTATATTTCCTTCATGCTGGGATAATTTAGTAGTCCTTATAGCTTATTGAAAAGCGTGGCGTTGAAGGTGCTAAGAAAGAATAATGTTCTTGGGGACATATACCCCACACAGTAGTTTAAGAAGAATGATGCATTGTGGATGTATTGGTCAGATGTTATGGCTGCGTGTGTCAAAAAGAAGGTGTAACTATTGGCACGCAGGTTTTTGGTTCCTGAGGGAACACATCAATGTGTTTCTTTTTACTTTGTCTCGTATTTTATTAAGAATAGTAAATTGCAAACTTACAGGTGAACTAGGTTCCGAGACTT